AAGCAGATTTTTGATATTGATAATGATCATTCTTTTCTGAGTGAAGTAGAAAGTTCTTTTTATAGTTATCGGAATTCTAGTTATCTGAATCATGTATCTAAGAGTGACGATCCCCATTATGATCGTTACATGTATGATACTAAATATAGTTGGAATAATCATATTAATAGTTGCATTGACAGTTATCTTCGTTCTCAAATCCATATTGATAGTTACATTTTAAGTGATAGTGATAATTACGGTGACAGCTACATTTATAGTTACATTTGTGGTGAAAGTATAAATAGTAGTGAAAACAAGAATTCCAGTATAAGAACTAGCACGAATGGTAGTGATTTAACTAAAAGTTCTAATGATCTCGAGGTAACTCAAAAATACAGACATTTGTGGGTTCAATGCGAAAATTGTTATGGATTAAATTATAAGAAATTTTTTAAGTCAAAAATGCATATTTGTGAACAATGTGGATATCATTTGAAAATGAGTAGTTCAGATAGAATCGAACTTTCGATTGATCCAGGTACTTGGGATCCTCTGGATGAAGACATGGTCTCTCTAGATCCCATTGAATTTCATTCGGAGGAGGAACCTTATAAAGAGCGTATTGATTCTTATCAAAGAAAGACAGGATTAACTGAGGCTGTTCAAACAGGCACAGGTCAACTAAACGGTATTCCTATAGCAATTGGGGTTATGGATTTTCAGTTTATGGGGGGTAGTATGGGATCTGTAGTAGGCGAGAAAATCACCCGTTTGGTCGAGTATGCTACCAATAAATTTCTACCTCTTATTCTAGTATGTGCTTCCGGAGGAGCACGCATGCAAGAAGGAAGTTTGAGCTTGATGCAAATGGCTAAAATATCTTCTGCTTTATATGATTATCAATCAAATAAAAAGTTATTCTATGTATCAATCCTTACATCTCCTACTACTGGTGGGGTGACAGCTAGTTTTGGTATGTTGGGGGATATCATTATTGCCGAACCCAATGCCTACATTGCATTTGCGGGTAAAAGAGTAATTGAACAAACATTGAATAAGACAGTACCTGAAGGTTCACAAGCGGCTGAATATTTATTCCATAAGGGCTTATTCGATCCAATCGTACCACGTAATCTTTTAAAAGGCGTTCTGAATGAGTTATTTCAGCTCCACGCTTTCTTTCCTTTGAAAAAAAAATGCAATCAAGTAGAGCTTTAAGTTCAATTATTTTAATTGTGGCGAACAAGCAGTTAGTTTATCAAAATAAAAATTAGAAGAAAATGCTTTATTTTTTTTTCGAGATCTTTTTTTTACCCATATTCCTGATTCTGATTACTAATCAGAAAGTTTCTATCAACAAGATATTGAAAGAGCGAATTCTTCTTTTCGCGACATTCCATTAGGCAAGGCAAATAAAAAGAATTTAATGTTCCCTTCTAACGTATGTATATATAATATAATTCAAATATAGATATATAGTCTTGCTTCTTTCTATATCTCCCAATAATTTTCATTATTACTAATAATCCCTGTTGGATCGTATTCTAACGAATCTTTCGGGAATTTTTAAGAAACTCTTTCTTGTCTTCTAAATTTTTATTAAATAAAAATTTAGAAGACAAGAAAAAAATAATAAAAGAAGAATACTAAATAAATGGATTATCATACATATATTACATGTAGAAAAATAAAATGAATAAGTCCATTTATTTAGTTCTACATTCCTTGCACTTATTATATACTCAATTATTATATATACTCACTTATAGTATAATTATATACGAATTATAATTAATAACTAATTTTTAAATATATAATATAAGAATAACAGGTACAAATATTAAATCGAGGTACCCATTCTATGACAACTTTCAACTTACCCTCTATTTTTGTGCCTTTAGTAGGCCTAGTATTTCCGGCAATTGCAATGGCTTCTTTATCTCTTCATGTTCAAAGAAACAGGATTTTTTAAATCCGATGCGACCAAATCTCATCCATTTTTTTTTTCAAGACTTAGACATGGATCATAACATGGATATCTATTTAGTAGAATATCGTATAAGATGTGGCTTCCTCCGAACATAAATTAAATGAAAAAAGAGCTCTTATGCATGCGGAAACATGATATATTGTTAAAATTATTATAGCTATTTTTATTTAAATAGATCAGGATCGGCGGATGTCTGAAATGGAAAGTCAATGTATCTAAATGGATGTAGATATCTATAGGGGATCATATGAAGAGGATGCTAGTATTTTAGATCTAGCCAATTCGATGAATTACGCCTAAAGGTTCACATCAGAATAGTGCTAGTTGATGAGAGTTACTTCGGAAACAAAAAGAGTAAAGTCAAATTTATTTGGGTTATTCTCTCAATTCCAATAAAATGCAACTGGATCTAGTATGAGTTGGCGATCAGAACATATATGGATAGAACTTATAACGGGGTCTCGAAAAATAAGTAATTTCTGCTGGGCCTTTATTCTTTTTTTAGGTTCATTAGGATTCTTATTGGTTGGAACTTCCAGTTATCTTGGTAGGAATTTGATATCTTTATTTCCGTCTCAGCAAATAATTTTTTTTCCACAAGGAATCGTGATGTCTTTCTATGGCATCGCAGGTCTCTTTATTAGCTCCTATTTGTGGTGCACAATTTCGTGGAATGTAGGTAGTGGTTATGATAGATTCGATAGAAAAGAAGGAGTTGTGTGTATTTTTCGTTGGGGATTTCCTGGAAAAAATCGTCGCATCTTCCTTCGATTCCTTATGAAAGATATTCAGTCCATCAGAATAGAAGTTAAAGAGGGCATTTCTGCCCGTCGTGTCCTTTATATGGACATCAGAGGCCAGGGGGCCATTCCCTTGACTCGTACTGATGAGAATTTGACTCCACGAGAAATTGAACAAAAAGCTGCCGAATTGGCCTATTTCTTGCGTGTACCAATTGAAGTATTTTGAAATGAACTGAAAATTCTTTCTCATCAGGAGGTAAAAATAAAAAAAAAAACTGTTTTTGTTCGCAAAAATGGTCTTTTCTTTTATATGTATTATGGAAATTCGTTCAACTCAATTCAGTAAGAAAACAAGTAACAAATCAAAATAATTAATAGATTCATCTCATATATCAAAACATTACATTTTGGGATAAAGAATTTATCTTTTTATTTTAGGTCCAATTTTTTGAATTGATACATTAGATACAGATAGATCATTTTTTGTGAATTATCTCTCTTTTCTTTTGTCAACCGACCTTTCTTTTTCTACTTATCTTTTCTTTTGGGCTTCTTAATGAAATAACCAAAAGATTGGATCTCTTAATTTTTTATTATTTCTTCATTCGAATTCGAAGTGGACTCTTATTCTCTTTCTATATTCTTTCTAGATTCAAGGACTAACCAATACAATAAATCACAAATAAAAAACAGGGAATAGATTCATAGGCTCGATACCTTGTAATAGAAGTAATAGAACTCATGCTTGATAGAAATATTAGATCGCATAGAGTCGACAAATGAGGTGGGTTCATTAAGAATTCACAGATGAAAACAAAAATGGCAAAAAAAAAAGCATTCACTCCCCTTCTATATCTTGCATCTATAGTATTTTTGCCCTGGTGGATCTCTCTCTTATTTAATAAAAGTCTGGAATCCTGGGTTACAAATTGGTGGAATACTAGGCAATCTGAAACTTTTTTGAATGATATTCAAGAAAAGAGTATTCTCGAAAAATTCATAGAATTAGAGGAACTCTTCCTGTTGAACGAAATGATAAAGGAATATCCAGAGACACATCTACAAAAGCTTAGTCTAGGAATCCACAAAGAAACGATCCAATTGATCAAGATGCACAATGAGGATCGTATCCATACGATTTTACACTTCTCGACAAATCTAATCTGTTTCGTTATTCTAAGTGGTTATTCTATTCTGGGTAATGAAGAACTTGTTATTCTTAACTCTTGGGTTCAGGAATTCTTATATAACTTAAGCGACACAATAAAAGCTTTTTCTATTCTTTTATTAACTGATTTGTGTATCGGATTCCATTCGCCCCATGGTTGGGAACTAATGCTTGGCTCTGTCTACAAAGATTTTGGATTTGCTCATAACGATCAAATTATATCTGGTCTTGTTTCCACTTTTCCAGTCATTCTAGATACAATTTTAAAATATTGGATCTTCCGTTATTTAAATCGTGTATCTCCGTCACTTGTAGTGATTTATCATTCAATGAATGACTGAAAAATGATCCACTGATATTAATCCAATTATAATCTTTGTCACTTTGTACATAAACAAAGCGTTCAAAATCATTTATATTTCTCCAGAGGATTTCTCCTATATTCCAGTAAACTTATTTCAGTACATAGCAGAATCGTGGATAGGGAACTATACTAGCAACCTACCTAATTTATTGTAGAAATTTTTGGCTCAATGATTGGACCATGCAAACTAGAAATACCTTTTCTTGGACAAAGGAACAGATTACTCGATCCATTTCCGTATCGCTCATGATATATATAATCACTCGGACATACATTTCAAATGCATATCCCATTTTTGCACAACAGGGTTATGAAAATCCACGAGAAGCGACTGGGCGTATTGTATGTGCCAATTGCCATTTAGCTAGTAAGCCCGTGGATATTGAGGTTCCACAAACGGTACTTCCTGATACTGTATTTGAAGCAGTTGTTCGAATTCCTTATGATATGCAACTGAAACAAGTTCTTGCTAATGGTAAAAAGGGAGGTTTGAATGTGGGGGCTGTCCTTATTTTACCCGAGGGGTTTGAATTAGCCCCCCCCGATCGTATTTCTCCCGAGATGAAAGAAAAGATAGGCAATCTGTCTTTTCAGAGCTATCGCCCCACAAAAAAAAATATTCTTGTGATAGGTCCTGTTCCTGGTCAGAAATATAGTGAAATAACCTTTCCTATTCTTTCTCCCGACCCCGCTAGTAAGAAAGATGTTCACTTTTTAAAATATCCCATATATGTAGGCGGGAACAGGGGACGG